CGGTGATACCACCTGTTGTGTGGGTGAGGTTTATTATACTTCATTTGCGTGGGATGGGGGCTCTGTAGTGTCTTATGATTTTTAATGGGGTACGTAATGTTGTAAGTATTTGTTCGGGTATAACATAATTTGGTATGAATGGCAATAATTGTGGAGATGCTATACAATAGAGATTGGAACACACATGTGCATTTAAATATACCATAAGTCATCATAGGTGTTCTATCCCCGGTGTAAATACACTATAAGTGTATATTTACACTATAACCACTGATTAAGTGGTGAAAATGCACTACATCTACAGATATATTTAGATATACATGTATATTAAAATATATTATAACCATTAAGTATTTTAGTGGTGAAAATGCACTACATATACAAATATATTTAAATATACATGTATATTTAAATACACTGTAACCACAAATTATTTAGTGGTGAAAATGTACTACATCTACAGGTATATTTAGATATACATGTATATTTAAATACATTATGATCACTAATTATTAAGGGGTGAAAATGCACTACATATACAAATATATTTAGATATAATGTATATTTAAATACACTGTAACCGCAAATTATTTAGTGGCGAAAATCACTACATATATAAATATATTTAGATATACATGTATATTAAAATATTATAACCATTAAGTATTTTAGTGGTGAAAGTGCACTACATATACAAATATATTTAATATACATGTATATTTAAATACACTATAACCATTAAGTATTTTAGTGGTGTATGGTGATTAAGCATAGTATGGGGTATTACATATATGTAGTAATGTAACTATATAAATCTATGGTGATTAAGCATAGTATGGGGTATTACATATATGTAGTAATTACCCATAATATGTTTTTAAAGATAGTTATGCACATCTTGAGATCGAATAAAATAATAGTGTGGTGATTAAACATAGCAATGGGTATTACATATATGTAGTAATGTAACTATATAAATCTATGGTGATTAAGCATAGTATGGGGTATTACATATATGTATGGTGATTAGACATAACATAGGAGATTACATACACGAATGATGATTAAACATAATATGGGGTATTACATAAATGAATGATGATTAAACATAGCAATGGGTATTACATAAATGTGATGAGCTCAAGTGGGTGGAAGTACGGGAGATGGTGGCGTGCGCGTTTTAGATCGGTGGCAGTTACCGCGGTGTTAAAGGACTTTGAGTAGCTTATTTTCTCAAAGGCCCAAGGTCGGGATTAAAAGGACGAAGATGAGGAAGTACAGGATCGAGGCGATTTGGCCGATGGCGATGAATGGGTCTTCAACTGGTTGTCCGCCGATCCAGGTGAGGATAGAGGTGGTGGCGATTAGAGTTCAGAAGAATATTTTTGCGAGTGGGCGGAATGTGAGTGACCGTAGCTTAGAGGTGTGGGTTAGGGGTATCAGGAGTAAGACTATGATCGAGAGTAGGAGGGCAAGTACTCCTCCTAGCTTATTAGGGATGGAGCGGAGGATGGCGTAAGCGAACAGGAAGTATCATTCCGGTTTAATATGGGGGGGAGTGACTAGTGGGTTGGCGGGCGTAAAGTTATCCGGGTCTCCAAGAAGGTTGGGGGCGAATGTGGATAGAGCTGCGAGGGTGCCGAGTAGAACAATAAAGCCGAGGAGGTCCTTATAGGAAAAATAGGGGTGGAATGTAACTTTGTCTAGGTCAGAGTTCAGGCCCGTTGGGTTAGAGGATCCTGTTTGATGCAGAAACAGAAGGTGAATAACGCTTGTGGCAGCGATGATAAAGGGGAGGATGAAGTGAAATGTGAAGAATCGGGTTAGAGTGGCATTGTCTACTGAGAAGCCTCCCCAGATTCATTGGACTAGGTCCGTGCCGATGTACGGGATAGCTGAGAGGAGGTTAGTAATTACCGTGGCGCCTCAGAAGGACATTTGGCCTCATGGTAGGACGTAGCCGACGAAGGCTGTTGCTATTACTAACAGGAGAAGAACTACTCCAACGTTTCATGTCTCTATGAATAAGTAGGAGCCGTAGTAGAGGCCCCGTCCGATATGTAAGTAGATGCAGATGAAGAATAGGGAGGCCCCGTTGGCATGAAGGTTGCGTAGGAGTCAGCCGTTGTTGACGTCTCGACAAATATGGGCAATGGAGGAGAACGCAAGGGAAGTGTCGGCTGTGTAGTGCATGGCCAGTAGTAGACCAGTAACGATTTGGGCAATTAGGCATACCCCAAGGAGGGAGCCGAAGTTTCATCAAGAGGAGATGTTGGTCGGGGTGGGTAGGTCAATAAATGAGCCGTTAATAATTTTGATGAGGGGGTGGGATTTCCGTGTTGTTGGGGCCATAAGTTTTTATAGTTGAATTACAGCGGCAGCTTTTCGAGTTGCAGGTCTAGGTTAAAGCCCTAGTAGAAATAAATGATGACAGAATTATGTTTGTTAATGGGGCTTTTAGCGGTGGCTTCCAACCCGTCCCCTTATTATGCTGCTTTGGGTCTGGTGGGGGGTTCTGGTGCTGGGTGTTTAATATTAATTAAGGGCGGGGTTGGGTTTTTGTCCTTGGTGTTGTTTCTTATTTACTTAGGCGGAATAATAGTTGTGTTTGCTTATTGTGCTGCATTAGTAGCAGAGCCTTATCCCGAGGCATGAGGAAGTCGCGTAGTAGTGTGGTATCTCGCCACATATAATGTTGTGTTGCTGGTATTGTGGGTGATGTTAGTGGGGTGAGAAGATGTAAAGATTTCGGTTGGTGGTGGGGGGTGGGGGGTTGGCCATAAAGAATGGTGTGGGGTTGGGGAAATGCTATGTAGTGGGGGGTGGATTTTGTCTTTAGGGGGGTGAGCGTTATTATTAACTTTATTTGTGGTTTTGGAAGTGGTCCGGGGGTATAAGTGAGGGGGGACTTTACGTGCCGTGAGATGTGAGGGTAGTGGTATATTAATTACTAAGATGGGGCAGTTAGGGTGAATAATTTTACTGTAATACTATAATTACGCATGTAAGGGTAATAAATAGAACAGAGAGGTAGGCCTTGATCTGAGCGGTCTGGGTGAGCTGAACAGTTTTAACTGGCAGCAGCTGAGAGGTTTCGATGTAGGTTGGGCCAAATTTTTTTATTAAGAAAGACTCTATGAGGTGGGTGATGAGATGTCAGGCGATATTAAGAATTGAATTTGAGGATGCACGGTGGATAACCTGATTAAAAAATAAGGGGTCGTATTTTTTGGTTCCGTGGTTTGCTGCAGGGCTGGTCCAGAAGACTTTAGCTAGGTCGTAGGCAATAGTGAAGGCAGCGATTGTAATAATAAGGGCAGTTAATTTTATATAAGTAGGTATAGAGTGAGTAATAGGGTGGTTGGATAGGGTAATGTTGTTAATTAGTAGGCCTGCTGCGATGGTCCCTGTGGCGAGGCGTGCTAAGGAATTTAATACTCGACTATCATTTTCGTCGCACAAGAGAACGGGGTTTATTCGGGCGTGTAATATTGTAGTGAAATAGATTAATCGCATGCTATAGATTGCTGTAAAAGCGGTTGCGATAAGGGTTATTAGCAGGGCTATTGAGTTAATATGTGATGTGCTTGCTGCTTCAATAATAGCGTCTTTAGAATAGAAGCCGGCAAGAAAGGGGGTTCCTATGAGGGCAAGGCTTCCGATGGAGAGGCATGTTGTTGTTATTGGGAGGGCGTGTTGTAATCCTCCTATTTTTCGGATGTCTTGTTCATCATTAATAGAGTGGATAATGAGGCCTGAGCAGAGAAACAACATGGCCTTAAAAAATGCATGTGTTGAGATGTGAAAAAAGGCTAGGTAAGGCATGTTGAGGCCGATTGCTACTATTATCAAGCCTAGTTGGCTGGAGGTGGAGTAGGCAATAATTTTTTTAATGTCATTTTGGGTTAAGGCGTAAGAGGCGGCAAAAAATGTGGATAAGGCTCCCAGGCACAGGCAGATTGTTAGGGCTGTTGGGTTATGCGAAAGAAGTGGGTGAATTCGGATAAGCAGAAAGATGCCGGCTACTACTATTGTGCTAGAGTGGAGAAGTGCGGATACTGGTGTTGGGCCTTCTATCGCTGAAGCTAGTCAAGGGTGAAAGCCAAATTGAGCGGATTTGCTGGCTGCAGCGGTGATGAAGCCAATAAGAAGAATGGTGGATTGGGGGGATGAGAGAATATGTGGGAGTTCAATTGATTGTGTATTTTTTATTAATCAGCAAAATGTTAATAAGAAACCAATGTCCCCTAGGCGATTGTAGAGGACGGCCTGTAAGGCTGCAGTAGCAGCATCACTTCGGGCGTGATATCATCCGATTAGCAGGAATGATATGATCCCGACTCCTTCTCAGCCTGCAAAGAGAATGAGGAGGTTTCCGGCAGAAACAAGGGTAATTATAGCGAGTAGGAAAATTAAGAGATATTTAAAGAATCGTCGAATATAGGGGTCAGCTTGTATATACCAGGTTGAGAATTCTAAGATACTTCATGTGACTAGGAAGGCAATTGGGAGAAAAATAATAGTATATAAGTCGAACTGTGTTGAGAAGGAGAGGTTGGTGATTCCGAGGTTAAATCATTTTATGTTAGCAGAAGTGCTTGTGTGTTCTTGAGATATGAAGAGGACAAGAGGTGGGAGGGACATGAAAAAAGCTATTTTTACTGCATTTTTGGCGGCCAGATGAAATACTTTTGATTTGGTATCTATCAGGGGTAGAATGATTAGAATAATAGAAGAGATTGTCGTTACGAAAGCAATGGTGTAAAGTGATGGCATAGCTTATGCTTTTGGTCAAGAGAGCATAAGTGCGAGCGAGCATGGAGTCGAACCATGTGGTGAGGAATTAGCAGTTCTCACTACGCCGGGCAGGCTCAGGGGAATAAGTTTAGTTGCTTTAAATACAGAAGAGTAGTTCTGGTTTAAGGATAAGTAAAAAGCCCGGCGAAATGTGTAGGAGGAGGAGAAGGTGTTCACGGATTAGGCAGGGAAATAATGTCTTAATGTGCTTCGGGAGGGGGCCTCGTTGGGTTGCTCAGAGAACATAAAGGGTGTAGGCGGTGGTAAAAATGAGGTTGAGGGCGACGATTAAAAAGGCAATAGGCGATCAGTTGCAGAGTGAAATTATAATTAGTATTTCGCCTGCAAAGTTGATTGTGGGGGGAAGGGCCAAATTAAATAAGGCAATAATTAATCATCATGCCCCAGTAAGTGGTAGGATTAATAATATCCCGCGTAGTAGAATTATTGTCCGGCTGTTTGTTCGTTCGTAAGAGGTGTTGGCAAGGCAGAAAAGGGCTGATGAAGTGAGGCCATGTGCAATTATCATTGCTATTGCCCCTGAGTAGCTTCATGGGGAGGATATTAGGGCAGCGGTGATTACAAGGTTTATGTGACTGACTGAGGACATAGCAATGAGGGATTTTAAATCAGTTTGTCGTAGGCATAGGAGTGCGGTGGCTAAGATCCCTAGGATAGCGATAAGTATAATAAAAAGTGTTTGGCTCAGGGTGGTTTCTTGCAGGAGAGGAGAGGTTCGGAGGATGCCGTATCCCCCCAATTTAAGAAGGGTTCCAGCTAGGATTATAGAACCTGCGATTGGGGCTTCTACATGGGCTTTTGGTAATCACAGGTGAAAATAATATATAGGTAATTTTACTAAGAATGCTGCGTTACAGGTTGCTCAAAATAGACCGGGGCAATTTATTGCGGCTTGGGTAATATGCATTGTGTGGGTGAAGGTGGGGGATAAAGAACCGTGTGTGGTATAAAATTTTGTAAGTCAGATTATTAGTGGAACTGCTCCAAGCATTGTGTAGAATGCGAGATATATGCCCGCCTCTAACCGTCGTTCTTGGGTGCCTCAGCGGGTGATAATAATTATGGTGGGAACTAAAGAGGCTTCGAAGAAGATAAAAAAGAGCATTAAGTCTGAGGCTGTGAAGGCTAGAAGGGTTGTAAATTGTAAAAAGATACTATTAATAATATAAGCTCGTTGGCGGCCTACAGGTTCAAGGCGCATTTTGCTTTGGCTAGCTAATATTGTTAAGGGAAATAATCAGCAAGTTAAGATGGCTAATGGGGCAGAGATTTTATCTATAAAGAATAAAGGGTGGGAGAAGTTAAAGTCTTGGAGGTAGATCCAGGAGATAGAAGAGAATGTGATAAAAAATCCTTGGGTAGTAATTAGGGACCACAAATGCTTAGGGGGTGCTAGAAAGGTAGTAATAAATATTAAAGTTCAGGCGGAGAAAATTATTAGCATTGTAGTAGATTTAAGTTTTTGAGGTTGTCGTTACCATGGGAACGGGCTGTGGCGACTATCAAAGAGAGACCCAGTCCTGCTTCACAAGCTGATATTGTAAGCATAATGAGGGGGGTTATGAAGGGGATTGAAGTTAATTCGTTTGGCCAAAGAGTGAGCCCGATAAAAATAACTAATATCATACCCTCTAAGCATAGGAGGGCTGAGAGTAGGTGTATACGGTGGAAGGACAGGCCTGCGAGGACAGTTGAGAACATTATAATAAGTAAAAAAGTCATAGTGGTGTTATGGGTTTAAACCATAATTAGTTGAGTCGAAATCAGCTGTCTTTTTTGGACTAACACCTCATTCAGCCCACTCGAGGCCCCCTTGGAGTCATTCATAAAAGAAGCCCAAGGTTAGAAGAATAATAAGAATGGAGGCTCAGATGAAGGCTGTAGTCGGGTTGGAGAGTTGAAGGGCTCAGGGAGTAGGGAGCAGCAGTGCAATTTCTAAATCAAATAGGAGAAAAAGGATAGCAACAAGGAAGAACCGTATTGAATAAGGGAGTCGGGCGGAACCATGGGGGTCAAAGCCGCATTCGTAAGGAGAGAGCTTTTCTGTATCCGGGTTGGTTAGGGGGAGTCAGAAGCAGGCGATGGCCAAAATAATTGATAGAAGTACTGTGATAAAAAAGAATATTAACATTATTTCCTCTCGGGGTCTCACCAAGGTCAGATAATTGGAAGTCATCTATAATAATTATACTAAGGAAATAGGAGCCTCATCAGTAGATTGAAACATAAAGGAACAGTCAGACAATATCTACGAAGTGTCAGTACCATGCGGCGGCTTCGAAGCCGAAGTGGTGTTGTGATGTGAAGTGAAAAAGTAGTTGGCGCAGGAGGCATATAATAAGAAATGTAGAGCCGATAATAACATGAAGGCCGTGAAAGCCTGTGGCTACAAAAAAAGTTGTGCCGTAAATTCCATCAGCAATTGTAAAGGGGGCTTCGCAGTATTCTGCGGTTTGAAGGAGCGTGAAGTAGAGGCCTAAGGTAACTGTAATAATCAGGGCTTGAAGGGCTCCTTTGCGGTCAGCTTGTATAATGCTGTGGTGGGCTCAGGTGACTGATACTCCGGAGGCTAGTAGTACTGCTGTATTAAGGAGAGGGATTTCTAGGGGATTAAAGGGGACAATTCCTATTGGGGGCCAAGATTCTCCGATTTCTGGGGTTGGTGCAAGACTGGCGTTGTAGAATGCTCAGAAGAAGCCGAGAAAGAAAAATACTTCAGAGGCGATAAATAAAATTATGCCATAACGAAGGCCTTTTTGTACTGGTGTGGTGTGGTGGCCCTGGAAGGTTCCTTCACGGACGATGTCTCGTCATCATTGGTATATGGTTATTAGTATAAGAATTAAGCCGGCTACCAAGATAGTGAGAGAGTTAAGGTGGAATCATGCGGCGAGGCCGGAGGTCATTAAAAAGGCGGTAGCGGCCCCTGTTAGGGGTCAAGGACTTGGGTTGACTATATGGAAAGCGTGGGTTTGATGGGCCATAAGTATTTTCTTGCAGGTAAAGGCTTAATAATAGGACGAAAACATAAGCTTGAATTATAGCGACTATGAGTTCAAGGGTTATAAGGAGGGTAAGAATTGTAAAGGTGATTAAAGAAGTGGTGGGGGACATGAAGAAGATTGCAGTGACTGCCGAGGAAACAAGGTGAATAAGAAGATGGCCGGCGGTTAAGTTGGCGGTGAGCCGGACCCCTAGGGCCAATGGGCGGATAAAGAGACTAATAGTCTCGATTAAGATTAATACTGGAATGAGGGGAGTTGGTGTTCCCTCTGGCAGGAAATGTGCAAGGGAGTGTGTAGGTTGATTGCGGAAGCCTACGAGGATAGTTATGAATCAGAGCGGAATAGCCAATCCAAGGTTAATGGATAGTTGTGTAGTTGGGGTGAAGGTATAGGGTAGCAGACCGAGTAAGTTTATGGTCAGAAGGAAGGTTAATAGGGAGGTGAATAGAAAGGCCCACTTGTGTGCTGGGGTATTTAGAGGCAGGAGGAGTTGTTTTGTAAATAGTATAAAAAATCAGTTTTGGAAGGTCTGCAGTCGGTTATGCTTTCATTGGGATGTGGGTGTGGGTGTGAGAAGTCAGGGGAATAGTATGGCTAAGGGGATGAGGGATAAATTTATTAAGGTTGCAGGAGCAAATTGGTCAAACAGGTTTATTATCAAGTTCAGGTTCAGGTTCGTTGTGAAAATTCTGTTTTTTTAGCATTAAATTTATTGAGGCTAATGTGAGCTAGAATTTTCTGCGGGGCTAATAACATAAGGATAAATCACGATATAAGAAAGTAGCAGAATCATGGGACGGGGTCGAGTTGGGGCATATCATTAAGGGTGGGTTAAATCACCTGCCTACAGCTTAAAAGGCTGTCGCTACGTCACAGCTTCTCAATGAGGTGCTTTGGGCTAAAGTGGCCCATTTCAAAAATTTTCGTACTGGAAGGGCTTCGATTGCAATGGGCATAAAGCTATGGTTTGCCCCGCAAATTTCAGAGCATTGTCCGTAATAAACTCCTGGGTGGGCAATTAAAAAGGAGGCTTGGCTGAGTCGGCCTGGGATAGCATCTGATTTTACGCCTAGGGCGGGCACGGCTCAGGAGTGAAGAACATCTTCGGCAGTAATAAGTATACGCATTGCTGTCCCGATAGGTGCAATTATACGGTTGTCTACTTCTAGGAGGCGGTAGTGGCCCGGTTCTAGTTCTTTAGTTGAAGTTATGTAGGAGTCGAAACTTAAGTCCGGGAAGTCGGAGTATTCGTAACTTCAATATCATTGATGTCCTACTGTTTTTATAGTTATATCTGGGTTACTAACTTCGTCTATTAAGTATAAGATGCGTAGTGAGGGGAGGGCAATAACGATGAGAATAATAGCGGGCATAATTGTTCAGACTATTTCAATTTCTTGCGCGTCGATTGTGTTGATATTGGAGAGTTTTGTTGTTATTAGAGTTGAGATGATGTATAGGACAAGTGTGCTAATTAAAAATACTGCTATGAGAGCATGATCATGAAAATGAAGGAGCTCTTCTATAATAGGTGATACTGCGTCTTGGAAGCCGAGTTGTGAGGGTTGTGCCATAGAGGGGTACAAGAGTTTCACTAATAATTTTGTCTTGACAAGGCAATGTTATGGTTTAACTAACCCCTCTAAGGAAGTGGCAGAGTGGTGATGCATTTGACTTGAAATCAAAGTACGGGGGTTCAATTCCCTCCTTTCTCGAGCCAGTTTAATAGAAAAGGCCGATTCTTCAAATGTATGATAATGAGGCGGAGAGCCTAGCAGTCATTCAACATTGGTTGAGGCAAGTTCTGACCCAGTAAGGAGACGTTTAGCGGCGAAAGCTTCTCAAATAATAAACATTATTAATATTACGGCCACAAGGGAAATTATAGAGCCGATTGATGAGACAGTGTTTCAGAGGGCATATGCATCTGGGTAGTCTGAATAACGGCGGGGCATTCCGGCCAGGCCTAGGAAGTGTTGGGGGAAAAAGGTTAAGTTTACCCCAGTAAACATAATAACAAAATGAATTTTGGCCCATAATTTATGAAGGGTAAAGCCTGTAAATAGGGGAAATCAGTGGACGAACCCGGCCATGATAGCAAAGACTGCCCCCATTGACAGAACATAGTGGAAGTGGGCGACGACATAGTATGTATCGTGGAGGACGATATCAATTGAAGAATTGGCTAAGATAATTCCAGTAAGTCCCCCGACTGTAAATAGGAAAATAAATCCCAGGGCTCATAATATAGGGGCCTCTCATTTAATGATGCCTCCGTGTATTGTAGCTAATCAGCTAAAAACTTTAACTCCAGTTGGGATGGCGATAATTATTGTGGCCGACGTAAAATAGGCTCGTGTGTCAACGTTTAGGTCTGTAGTAAACATATGGTGAGCTCAGACAATAAAGCCTAAAAGGCCGATTGAAAGCATCGCTCAGACTATTCCTATGTACCCGAAGGGTTCTTTTTTGTTGGAGTAATAGGCGACTACGTGGGAAATGATGCCGAAGCCCGGGAGGATCAGAATATAAACTTCTGGGTGACCAAAGAATCAGAATAGGTGTTGATATAAAATAGGATCTCCCCCTCCTGCCGGGTCAAAAAAGGTGGTATTGAGATTTCGATCGGTCAGGAGTATTGTAATTCCGGCGGCTAAGACTGGTAGGGATAGTAGCAGAAGAATGGCGGTGATTAGGACAGATCAGACAAAGAGGGGGGTTTGGTATTGGACGGTAGCTGGGGGCTTTATATTAATGATTGTGGTGATAAAGTTAATAGCTCCTAGGATAGATGAAATTCCGGCTAGATGAAGAGAAAAGATGGCTAGGTCTACGGATGGTCCAGCATGGGCCAGGTTTCCTGCTAGGGGGGGGTATACAGTTCAGCCGGTGCCGGCTCCGGCTTCTACTGTGGAGGAGGCTAGGAGGAGAAAAAAGGAGGGAGGGAGTAATCAGAAGCTTATATTATTTATTCGTGGGAAAGCCATGTCAGGGGCCCCGATTATTAGTGGGACCAGTCAGTTGCCGAAGCCTCCGATTAAGATCGGCATCACTATGAAGAAGATTATAACAAATGCGTGGGCGGTTACGACTACATTATAAATTTGGTCGTCGCCGAGCAGGGTTCCGGGTTGGCTAAGTTCTGCTCGAATAAGTAGGCTTAGGGCTGTTCCGATTATTCCGGCTCAGGCACCAAAGATCAGGTACAGCGTTCCGATGTCCTTATGGTTAGTAGAAAAAAATCAGCGGTTAATTATCACAAGTAAGGTGGCCGAGCAGGTGGCGGATTGTAGCTCCGGGGACAGAGGTTTAAGCCCTCTCTTTCAGGCTCTGGGGTAACACGTAGGGCCGCATCATGACTATTATAATTCCCCCATGGTTTCTCCCGGGGCTTCTCCCGTTTTTACCCAGACGGGAGAAGTATAATGAAGCCCACTGGATTAAGTGTTTAGTTGTAACTAAGTTATTACGGGATTGAGGTCCGTCATTCTAGAGGGCTTATCTTAGTTTTAAGGGCCTGAGGCGCATTCATGAGATGTGGGTTAATCTCCCGTAAGCCTTACAGAATGAAGGGATTTAAACCACATCTTATGAATGCAGTTCAGGCCTCAAAGTAGGTACAGTGTTCCGATGTTTTATGTAAAAAGTCAGCGGTTAATTATCACAAGTAAGGTGGCCGAGCAGGTGGCGGATTGTAGCTCCGAGGACAGAGGTTTAAGCCCTCTCTTTACTAGGCTCTGGGGTGTAACACGTAGGGTTGCAAACCCTAAGACGCAGATAATACCTGCCGGGGCTTCTCCCGTTTCTACCCAGACGGGAGAAGTAGAATGAAGCTCGCTGGATTGAGTGTTTAGCTGTTAACTAAGTTATTACGGGATCGAGGCCCGTCATTCTAGAGGGCTTTATCTTAATTTAAAGGGCCTGAGTTGCATTCATGAGATGTAGGTTAATATCCTACAAGTCCTACAGAAACTGAAGGGATTTAACCTCCGCTTAGGACTTTGAAGGTCTTTGGTCTACTAGCCTAAGTTTCTATGTGAAAAGGATAGTCGGAGCTAGAGGGAGGAGGGCTAGGGCTATAACATTAATTACAGTAGCTATTAGATAGGGTTTTAGTGAGGTTCGTCAAATAGCTGATGAATTGTGGGAATTTGGTGGTAACGTGAGGGAAATAACATAAGTCAGGCGCAGATAAAAGAATAGGGCTAGCAAGGAGGCTAATATGGTTAATGTAGCAAAGATGCCCATATTTTGTTTGATTAGTTCGAGGATAATTAAGAGCTTCGGGAGGAATCCTGTGAGGGGGGGAAGTCCTGCTAGTGATAGGAGGATAAGCATAGTCGTTGCGGTTATGGCAGGGTTTTTGGTTCATGAGGTTGAGATTTGTGACATTTTTGTGGAGGAGAGTAGAATGAGGGAAATAAATAATGCGGTTGTCATAATAATATATAAGATGAAGCTGAAGAGGGAGAGTTGAGGATTAAATTTTAAAACTAAAATAATCCACCCTAGGTGACCGATGGAGGAAAAGGCTATGATTTTTCGAAGTTGAGTTTGGCCGATTCCGCCTCAGCCCCCAATTAAGATTGAAGCGAGGCTCAGAATAATTATTAGGTTGAGGTTGATGTGGGGGGAAATTTGAAAGAGGAGGGCCATTGGTGGGATTTTTTGTCAAGTTGATAAAATGAGTCCTGTTGGCAGGGAGATTCCCTGAAGAACTTCTGGCAATCAAAAGTGTAATGGGGCCAGGCCCAGTTTTATTACAAGAGCAATGGATAGGGGGTTAGTTATTAGGTCGGGGGGGGTATTAATGCTTCATTCTCCTGTCTGTAATGCGTTAATTAAACATGAAAATAATATTAGGGCGGATGCTGCGGCTTGAGTTAAAAAATATTTTGTGGCTGCTTCAATGGCTCGCGGGTGGGGTGTTTTTGTTATGAGGGGAAGCAGGGCTAGGGTGTTGATTTCTAACCCAATTCAGGCAAGAAGTCAGTGGTGACTTGATAAAGTAATGACGGTACCAATGGTGAGGCTAATAAGGAATATGATTAGGGCGAGGGGATTAATTAGTAAAGGAAGGATTTTAACCGACATTGTTGGGGTATGGGCCCAAAAGCTTGTTTAGCTTACTTTACTAACTAGTAGCATAAAGGAAGTGCGAAGGGTTTTGATCTCTTTCGTGTAGGTTCAATTCCTATCTATTTAAAGGAAATGAGGGGGTTTGAACCCCTATAAGTCTCCCTATCAAGGAGGTCCTTTGCTTTCGGGCACGTTTCCATAGTGGGGGAGGGGTGAGAAGAAGAAACACGGGGATTGAAATATGAAAAATGACTATGGCTAGGGTTAGGGGTAGGAAGTTTTTTCATAAGAGATGTATAAGTTGGTCATAACGGAATCGAGGATATGAGGCTCGGACCCATAGGAAGCAGACGGATAAAACAGATGCTTTTGTTATGAGTAGTGTTGTGGATAAGGCTAATACAGGTAAGCAGGAGTTTAGAAATATGATGGTCGAGAGGGTATTCATTATCAGGATGTTGGCATACTCTGCTAAGAAGAATAAGGCAAAAGGTCCTCCTGCGTATTCAACATTGAAGCCCGAAACTAACTCGGATTCCCCCTCTGTGAGATCAAATGGGGCTCGGTTTGTTTCAGCTAATGTTGAGACAAATCATATAATGGCGAGTGGTCAGAGGGGTAGAATCAGGTAGGTATATTGCTGTGAGAGGCTGAAGGCGGAGAGGGCGAATCCCCCTGTTAGGAAAATACTGCATAATACAATAAGGGCGAGGGTTACTTCGTACGAAATGGTTTGAGCGACAGCCCGTAGGGCGCCGATAAGGGCGTATTTAGAATTTGAGGCTCAGCCTGACCCTAAAATTGTGTAAACGGTTAGACTGGAAATGGCAAGGATAAATAAGATACCAAGATTTAGGTCGGAATAGGGGGTGGGGAGGGGGAGGGGCACTCATATGATTATGGCAAGAGCTAAGGCAAGAGATGGGGCTAGAATAAATAGGGCTTGTGAGGAGGTTGATGGGCGAATGGGCTCTTTTGTAAATAATTTTAGTCCATCAGCAATTGGTTGGAGAAGTCCAAAAGGTCCCACGACGTTGGGGCCTTTGCGAGTTTGTATATAGCCAAGGACTTTTCGTTCAACTAATGTGAGGAATGCTACTGCGAGGAGGACTGGGGCAATATAAAGTAGTGGTAAGAGGTGCATAAGTAGAAGTTTCACGAGTTAATGAGAGGATTTGAACCCCGGTTTAAAGAGTTTAGGTCTTTTGCATAGCCATATTCTGCCACATTAACAATCCCCTAGTTTAGGGGTGTGTGTGAGGTCATGATCAATTAAGATTGTTACATTGATGCGGGGGTCCGGCTTGTTTATGCATTGGCCATTCCCCTCCGGTCCTTTCGTACTAGGAGGGGTCCTTTATAGATAGAAACCGACCTGGATTACTCCGGTCTGAACTCAGATCACGTAGGGTTTTAATCGTTGAACAAACGAACCGTTAGTAGCGGTTGCACCACTGGGATACCCTGATCCAACATCGAGGTCGTAAACCCACTTGTCGATATGGGCTCTTGAAGTGGATTGCGCTGTTATCCCCAGGGTAACTTGGTTCAATGATCGAATTATCGGGTCATTAAACATCATTTTGATGATTCTTAGATTCGTAAATCGTAGATAAGGGTAATTAGCCCATTTGTTGTGGAGGTTTAATTTTACTCCGTGGCCCCCCCAGCCTAAAACCGATATACAGATCCTTGAGGTTAAATTGGTGCTTGAGCGAAGGGGTGTATATTGGGTTTAAAGCTCCATGGGGTCTTCTCGTCTTATATATTAATCCCCGCTTCTTCACGGGGAGATCAGTTTCACTGATTGGAGGGGGGAGACAGTATAGCCCTCGTGGTGCCGTTGATACAAGTCCTTATTTAAAGAACAAGTGATTATGCTACCTTCGCACGGTTAGTATACCGCGGCCGTTGAATGTTATCACTGGGCAGGCTGGACCTCCTATGTTTAGTCAGGAGGCGATGTTTTTGGTAAACAGGCGGGGCTAAAATTTGCCGAGTTCCTTCTCTCTCTTTTAATCTTTCCTGAGATGTTCTGGTGTTAGGGTAACGTTGGTGGGCTATAAGGTTTTCTGGTGTTTGTTATTATAGTTTGGCATTTACGTTAATTACCAACGGAGTGTCCGTTTTGGTTTATGTTTACATGAGGAGAAGGGCAAGTTCTTGTTACTAGTTCTAGCATAATCATTTTTATAAAAATATAAAACGGTTCAATAGGGATTAGGGGGTTGGGGGGTGTTTAAGTAATTACGGGCTGTAATAGTTAAGCTTTGACGCTATTTTAAAGGTGGCTGCTTTTGGGCCCACTTTATTTTTATTGCCCTTCTTTACCCAATGGGGGAGGTTGTGTCCTGTTTCAAATAAGCTGTACCTAATTTGAATAACTCTTAAGCTTGTGGGTTTGTTTGGTGTAATAAAAAAACTTAAGGCAGAGCTAAGACTCTTTTCTTGAACAACCAGCTATCTCTAAGCTCGGTAGGCTTATCACCTCTACTTGAAAATCTTCCCACTCTTTTGCAACAGAGAGGGGTTGGCTCTTATGGCTGTTTTGAAGTAGCTCGCTTAGTTTCGGGGGGTCGCACTAAAATTTTCGTTTTGCTCGGGTGGACTGGCTAGACCATGATGCTAAAGGTACGAGGGGGTATCTCTGCTATTTGCGGCTGAGGTGTTATTTCATTTCTATTTCATGTTTCCCTTGCGGTACTTTATCTAAAGCGCTTAATAATATTTCTATCGCCTATACTAAAATGTTAAAATGTTTTGCTTTTTACAGTAGTTTGTGGGCGTCATGCGGGTTATGTGGGCTAGGTTTGAGGCTCAAAATGATCCGGGTTAAACAGATAACTCTTCGGTGTAAGCGAGGGGCTTTTGTTAAGCTACATTTTGTTATACCAAGTGCACTTTCCAGTACACTTACCATGTTACGACTTGCCTCTTCTGAGATGTAAAAAATGGTTAGGAACTTGGGAGATACTGTTGAAGAGGGTGACGGGCGGTGTGTACGCGTCCCAGAGCCGGGTTAAAAAGAACACTCTATTTTCTTTTTACTACTAAATCCGCCTTCGTGGCCACGATTTCACATGGCCTTTCGTTTGTTCTAGATTAGAAATTGTAGCCCATCACTTTCCACCCCTTAAGTTGCACCTTGACCTGACGTGTTGACGCATTGGCATGGGTCATTAAACTTACTATAGACGTTCACATGGTAAGCTTTCGACGGAGGTATACAGACTGACGAGCAAGGGGTGGTGGGGTATAGCGGGGATCATCGATTATAGAACAGGCTCCTCTAGGGGGGTGGGACACCGTCAAATCCTTTGGGTTTTAAGCGTGGCTCGTAGTTCCCTGGCGCTTATAGATGTAAGTTAATTGTTTACGGCTGGGCATAGTAGGGTATCTGATCCTAGTTTGTTTCCCAGCTGTCGTGTATTCAAGTGTTTGGGTTAAGGTAACTTTCGTTTATGGTCTTCTTAATGGCGAGCTTTAAACTACTGAGTATTAATTTGACCTTAATCTAAATAGACTTTAATCACGCTTAACGCCGATGACCTTCAACTTGGGCCCCACGGGGTAGCCGCGGCGGCTGGCACCGGGTTGGCCGGCCCTCTTTTCTCTAACTGAGTCAAGCTGTCGCTTATGTTCAAGATTTATCACTGCTGATGACCCTTGGGGGTGTGGTGAGACTAGGCGTTGTGGACTGAGGTTGTGTCTGATGCCGGCTCCTTAGCCTGGTGAAGGTTGAAAGGGCGTTCTCACAGGTATGCTGAGACTTGCATGTGTAAGTTGAGAAACAGTTGATGGTAAGGCCAGGACCAAACCTTTGTACCATTAGAGCTTTTTAGGGCTCATCTTAGCATTTTCAGTGCTATGCTTTTGGGTTAAGCTATAAGGGTGCAGGGCATAATTTAAATAGAATACTGGCTTTGGGGGTCAGTAGTAGAGGTTGAAGTCCTTTTGCCCTGAAGTCTTGAGTAGGGGTCAGGCTACAGTCTCTGGCTTACAAGACCAGTGCTTTAATTAAGCTATCAGGACAGCAGCTTTTACTTGGATTTGCACCAAGAGGTGTTGGCTCCTAAGGCCAATGGAGGGCTTTTTTCCTTTAAAAGCCGGTTTGCTCAGCCATGTTGAATGACTAATTTATGTGGAACGTAGATAAGTGAAAAGGTTTTAACTTTCAATTCTAGAGTCACAGTCTAATATTATATTTTAATTACGCTTAT